GCTCCATAGATTATTTGCATTGTGCCTACTATCACTAACCAAGGCGAAAATAGAGAATGTGCGTGAGATAATAATTCCATATTGATACGAACCAATCCATACGCTCCCATTTTTAATAAGATTCCGGCTAGAAGCATACAAGTACTGTAATGTGCTTCTCCGTGGGTATCTGGTAACCATGTATGTAGGGGTATAATCGGTGATTTGACAGCAAAAGTAATAAAAAATCCAATATAGAATATTATTTCCAAGACTACAGGATACGACTGATTAGCCAATGTTTCAAAATTTAATGTTGGTTCATTAGAACCATATAAACCGATACCCAAAACCCCCATTAAGAGAAAAATAGAACCTCCCGCTGTATACAAAATAAATTTTGTAGCTGAGTACAGACGTTTCCTCCCCCCCCACATAGATAGAAGTAGATAAACGGGAATTAATTCTAACTCCCACACGATGAAAAAAAGTAAAAGGTCCCGAGAAGAAAATAATCCTATTTGACCACTGTACATTGCTAACATCAGGAAATGAAATAATCGAGAATCTCGAGTAACCGGCCAAGCTGCTAAAGTCGCTAAGGTGGTGATGAATCCCGTTAGTAAAATGGGTCCTATAGAAAGTCCATCTATTCCTAATCTCCAATGGAAATCAAAAAAACGTATCCATTTATAATCCTCCACCAGTTGGATTAATGGATCATCCATTTGGAAATGATAACAGAATGTATAGGCCGTTAGAAGGAGTTCGGAGATACATATACATATAGTATACCAACGAATGGCCCTATTTCCTCTATACGGAAGAAAGAAAATTAAGGAACCTGCAAATATTGGCAAAATTACAATTATTGTTAACCAAGGAAAAAAATTCGTGGTAAAGACAAGATACACTTAGACCAGAAAAACCCGTGCTCAAAAAATTTTGAGCACGGGTTTTGTCGGTAAAAAAATCAAATGGATTCAAGTAAAATTTTCTCGAACGTATTAATAAGCTAGACCCATACTGCGAGTTGTTTCATGCCATAAATAAACTCGAACACTCAAGAAATCCGTTGGACAGGCAGATTCACATCTTTTACAACCAACGCAGTCTTCGGTTCTTGGAGCAGAAGCAATTTGTTTAGCTTTACATCCATCCCAAGGTATCATTTCTAATACATCGGTCGGGCAGGCTCGGACACATTGAGTACATCCTATACACGTATCATAAATCTTTACTGAATGTGACATTGAATCTATACATTTTTGAACGTCATAAATTTTCGACCTAGTATAAGCTTATAAACAAATTCTATATTTAGATACCAGACGAATCAACAAGTTATCAGAATTTTTAGAATCAATCTACTTCTGGATTGGTTTATGAGAAAGGTCCAAAATACTTTGATTTCTTTTATTTTTGCAAACAAGATCATACCTTAATGTAGCAAACATATTAATTCAAATTCCTTTATGAACATTAGAATTTATATGATTAATACTAGTTATTCAACAAATTTGATTGGTTAATACGAGTCGATTTTCGGTTACGATAAATTGATGAAACAATAGCTAGTCCAATAGCTGCTTCAGCGGCTGCAATAGCTATAACAAAAATTGAGAAAATGTCTCCTTTTAATTGACGATTATCAAAAAAATTAGAAAATGTTACAAAATTGATATTAACTGCATTCAATATAAGTTCAAGACACATAAGAGCTCTAACCATACTTCGACTTGTGATCAATCCATAGATACCGATAGAAAATAAATAGGCACTCAAAACAAGTAAATGTTCGAGCATCATTAACCAACTCCTTATCAATCTTATTCATTTCAATCTAAACAATAATTCAATCGAATCGATGGAATCGCATATAACAAGTATTCCATACTTGAATTCCTTATTTATTATTGACGAGCTAGAGCAATTGCACCTATTAAAGCAACTAAAAGAATTATTGAAACGAGTTCAAATGGAAGAAAAAAATCTGTTGATAAATGAACTCCAATTTGTTGACTATTAGTTATCAAATCTTGCTCTAGAATCTGGTTTGATCTTGTAGTCCAAATAATACCGTACCATGAGGTATCTGGAATAGTAGTAATTAGTGAAATAAAAAGACTTGTACAAACCATCAAAGTAACCCCATCCCCAATAGTCCAAAGATGAAAATCTTTGTAATAGTCTGAACCATTCATGAACATCACAGCAAAAATGATTAAAATATTTATAGCTCCTACGTAAATAAGTAGTTGCGCAGCAGCTACAAAGTAGGAGTTCAATAGAGTATATAATAAGGATATACAAACAAGAACCAACCCCAACGAAAAGGCAGAATAAATTGGATTGGGAAGTAATACTACTCCTAGACCTCCTAAGATTAGACCCGATCCCAGAAAGACTAAAAGAAAATCATGTATTGGTCCAAGTAAATCCATTTAAAAAAATAGAAATTGAAATATTTCATGACTTTATTGACCTGAGTAGGAAAAAAGAAGTTTCTTTATTTTTTATG